ATATATATATATATATATATATATATATATAATATATAATATAATATAATATAATATAATATATAATATAATATAATATAATATAATATAATATAATATAATATAATATAATATAATATAATATAATATAATAATGATTAAAATGGAGTAGTGGGTGTGATGCGGTTTAGTGGTTTTTGTTAGAATTGTTTAGTTTAGTAGATACCTTGTTTTGTAATAGTATCTATGGCTAACATTTGTGTCAGTTTAGTTGCTCTCGGATTTAGGGGTTTGACGAGAAGTAAGTGGCTATTCGGGCTAGGTGTTAGTTTTTACGGGGGTAGGGGGGTTTAGCTAAAATAAAATATATTACTTTAACAGATGGCTTGAAATATACTGTCGTGAGTTTTTGTAAAAATATATGTCCTACAAGCATTAATTCAATAATACCATATATCAACTTTGCAAGACCAATCAACTTGAACGTAAGTCCAGTTTCACTGAATCGGCAGGTATCAGTTATGAGGGCCTGAGAACACAGAGAGAAAAAAAAGCTACTATATGCATTTAAGAACACAATATGCCAGGTTATAAATTAGATGTATAGAACACATTAACCAGAGGCCTTTTAAAGAGGAACGAATGAACTTTATTAATGTTATGTGCCTGAAAAAACAACCAGAGGCCAGAATAGATCAGTTATGTACGCCATCATTACAATGGGCCTGAAACTGGTAATGTTGTATCTTACTAACAAGGGTTGCTTATTTCTCGTGATTAGGTAGATTAAGAAATGACCTAATACTGGGCCAAATTCATGGTGGAGATAAATATGTAAGTTTATGTCCTTAAACCATTAATTTAATATTACCTTGATACATATCCATGTATCGTTTAAGTAATATGTGCTTTAAACTTTATGATAGTCTAATAGATCAAGCAGTAATATTACTGGTGATATGCTAGGGGAAGAAAAATGAATGCACGATATACATAGGGGAGGTATAGCATACATATCTCTATTGTGGCGCGGTAGAGCGAAATAAATAATCATTTGGCGTATGCACCAAAAGATAGTTTAATAAAAATTCCGGCTTTGGGGGCCGGGGATGGAGGTCTGGAACCTTCTTTTTTGATTACTTTAGGAAGATTTGTGGTCTTCAGTCTTTGGTTTACAAGACCAATGCTTTGTTGATTAAGCTACTAGAGTATTTTTGGTTTAGTATTTTGTTTTCAATTAATCCAGTAAGGGGCAGGAGTATTAAAAGGATTATGAAGTACAGGATGGAGGCTGTTTGGCCAATGATGATAAATGGATTTTCGACTGGTTGTCCTCCGATTCATGTGAGTACTAGCAGGTCAGCTGCTAAGCATCAGAATAAGGTTTGGGTTAGTGGTCGGAATGAAGCTGTGCGTTGTTTTGATGTGTGTAGGGTTGGTATCATGAATAACACAAGGATGGAGAATAAGAGGGCAAGTACGCCCCCTAGTTTATTTGGGATAGATCGGAGGATTGCGTAGGCGAATAGGAAGTATCATTCTGGTTTGATATGTGGAGGAGTGGATAGAGGGTTAGCTGGTGTGAAGTTGTCTGGGTCGCCTAAGAGGTTTGGAGAGAATAGTGCCAGGATTAATAGGAGGGTAAGTATTAGAATGAGGCCTAGTAAATCTTTGTACGAGAAATAGGGGTGGAAGGGAATTTTGTCGGTGTTTGAGTTTAATCCTGTTGGGTTGTTTGATCCGGTTTGGTGGAGAAAAAGTAAGTGTACAGCTGCTAAGCCAGCGATGGTAAAAGGCAGTAGAAAGTGGAAGGTAAAAAATCGAGTTAGGGTGGCATTGTCTACTGAGAATCCGCCTCAAATTCATTGTACTAGGGTGTTGCCAATGTAAGGAGTGGCCGAGAGTAAGTTGGTGATGACAGTGGCGCCTCAAAATGATATTTGGCCCCATGGTAAGACGTAACCTACGAATGCAGTGGCTATAGTTAGGAATAGCAGGATGATTCCTGTGTTTCAGGTCTCTTTGTATAAGTATGAGCCGTAATAAAGTCCTCGACCAATGTGAAGATAAATGCATATGAAGAAGATAGAGGCCCCGTTGGCATGCATATTGCGGATAAGTCAACCGTACTGTACATCTCGGGTGATATGGGTTACTGATGAGAATGCTAGTGAGATATCTGGTGAGTAGTGTATTGCTAGGAAGATTCCAGTAATGATTTGTAGGATTAAGCAGGTACCAAGTAATGAGCCGAAGTTTCACCAAGTAGAGATATTAGAAGGACTTGGAAGGTCAATAAATGAATTGTTGATGATTTTCATTATGGGGTGAGTTTTTCGTAGGTTTGTAGTCATCATTGTTTTTGTAGTTGAATACAACGGTGGTTTTTCAAATCACAGGTCTTGGTTTAAGTCCAAGTAGGAATTATGATGTATTTTATGTTTTTATTTGGGTTTTGTTTTGTTTTTTGAATGGTGGGTGTTTCTTGTAACCCTTCTCCTTATTATGGGGTGGTTAGTTTAATTTTTGGTGCGCTTTCTGGATGTGGGGTGTTGGTTAGTATAGGCGGGTCTTTTATTTCCTTGGTTTTATTTTTAATTTATTTGGGTGGGATGTTAGTTATTTTTGCGTATTCATCTGCGTTAATAGCGGAGCCTTTTCCTGTAGGTTGAGTAAGTTTGGAAGGGGTGTTTTATGGGTTGTACTATTTTTTTATTCTTATAGTTTATGTAAAATTAGATTGTCATTTGTGGAGTATTGAAGGGGTTGGTACTGATCCTGTGGATGCTGATGGGCTATATGTTGTTCGTTTAGATTTTAGTGGGGTTTCATGATTTTATTATTTTGGTAGTGGGCTTCTTTTGATTGCTGGTTGGGGGCTATTGTTGACATTATTTGTTGTGTTGGAATTGGTTCGTGGGCTATCTCGTGGGGTGCTTCGTGCGATTAAGTTAGGGCAGTTAGTAGTATAATTGATAGGATAAATGAAGTTATATAAATTTTGATAAGGCCCTTTTTGTGATGAAATTATTGTGATTGGGGTGATTTGTGATTTAGCCAGTCCTTTTGGGCCAATGTTTTCATATCAGGATAGGTCTATTAGATGGATTGCAGTGTTTTGGCTAAATTTTAGGTTGGCTGCTGGGAGTAAACGGTGAAGTAGGGTGTTGAAGTAGGCTAGTGAGTTGGAAAAATTGTGGATGTTAGAGGGTTTTGTGGGTATTTTGTTGGTTATTGAGATTAATTCTAGGGCTAATAGTAGGCCTAGAGTTGTTATGGCTAGTGCTGCAATTTTAATATATGTTGGTATTGTTATTGGCGGGGTTTTTAGAGGTGTGATGTTTAGTGAGATGATTAGTCCGGCGATGATGCTACCAGTGGCAAGACGGGTGATTGGGTTAATGGTTGTTGGGTTGTTTTCATTTAGTAGTATTATGGAAGGGTATCGTGGTTGTCCTGTTTGCACAAATATTGTAATTCGTAAGCTGTAGATTGTAGTGAATGAGGTTGCGATTAATGTCAGGAGTAGGGCTCAGGCGTTTAAATATGATGTGTTTATAATTTCAATAATGTTATCTTTAGAGTAAAATCCGGTTATGAATGGTATGCCTGTGAGTGCTATGTTACCAATGGTTAAACATGAGGAGGTAATTGGTAGGGATTTGTGTAGACCTCCCATTTTTCGAATGTCTTGTTCATCATTGAGGTTGTGGATGATAGAGCCTGAACATAGGAATAACATGGCTTTGAAGAAGGCGTGTATAGAAATATGTAAGAAGGCCAGTTGTGGTTGGTTAAGTCCAATGGTTACTATTATAAGGCCAAGTTGACTTGATGTGGAGAAGGCAATAATTTTTTTAATGTCATTTTGGGTAAGAGCGCAGAATGCTGTGAATAGGGTGGTGGTGGCTCCCAGGCATAAACAGATTGAGAGGGCTAAATTATTGGTAGTTAGGATGGGGTGGATTCGGATGAGTAGGAAGATGCCAGCAACGACTATTGTACTGGAGTGTAATAATGCTGAAACTGGGGTTGGGCCTTCTATGGCTGCTGGCAGTCAAGGGTGGAGGCCGAATTGGGCTGATTTTCCTATTGCAGCTAAGGTAAGGCCAAGGAGTGGGAGTAGTGGAGTTGAGTTGGTTTCAGCAAATATTTGTTGTAGGTCTCATGTATTTATGTTTATTGCTAGTCATGATATGCTAAGAATTAGTCCAATATCTCCTGTACGATTGTAAAGGATAGCTTGTAGGGCTGATAGGTTTGCTTCTACCCGACCTCGTCACCACCCAATTAACAGGAAGGATATAATTCCCACTCCTTCCCAGCCGACGAAAAGTTGAAATATGTTGTTAGCTGTTACTAGGATTATTATGGCTACTAGGAAGGTTAGTAAGTATTTGAAAAATTTTGTAATATAGGGGTCTGTAGATATATATCAATGGGTAAATTCTAGGATAGATCATGTGACGTATAGGGCGATTGGTATAAATGTAATGGAGTATTGGTCGAATTTAAAGCTCATATTGATGTTAAAGGTAAACATGTTCGATCAGTGAAGGTTAGTAATGATTGATTCAACATCCAAGTAAGTAAAGATGGTTAGTGGGATTAGGGCGGTGAAGAATGTGGTTTTTACAGTTGTTTTTGTTTTTGTAATTAGTGACTCTTTAATTGGGCATGTGGGTATTACTAGGGGTAATGTTAGTATGAGTAATGTTAGAAGGAGGGTAGAGTTTATTGTTAGTGAAGTCATTACTTTTACTTGGAGTTGCACCGAGGGTTAATGGTTCCTAAAACCAATGGATTACTTCTATCCTTTAAGAGTGAGGGAGCCAAGGGATTAGCCTCAGATATAGGAATTAGCAGTTCTTATTGTTGACCTCTCTCGGTTTATAAGGAGGCTTTAACTCCTATTTTCAGAGCCACAGTCTGATGTTTGTTTTGAAACTATATTAACAATGAAAGTTATTTAGGTGGCTTGAATTAATTCTGGTTTTATCATTAGTAGTATTATTGGTAGAATATGAAGTATTATGAGGAGGTGTTCTCGGGTGTGAGTGGGAGAGATAGTTTTTGTGTGTGAGGGGGTTTCTCCTCATTGTGTTGTGATTAGTATGTATAGGGTGTAGGCGGCGGTTATTAAGGTTCCCAGTCCTGTTATTAGAATTGTAGTGTCTGATCAGTTGAATAGTGATACAATAATGGTTAGTTCTCCCATCAGGTTAATGGTTGGTGGAAGAGCTATATTAGCTAGGCTAGCTGAGAATCATCATAAGCCTATTAGGGGTAGTAGTAGTTGTATGTTTCGGGCTAGAATTAGTGTTCGGCTATTAGTTCGTTCGTAGTTTGTGTTAGCTAGGCAGAAGAGTATTGATGATGTTAAGCCATGGGCAATTATAAGTGTGATTGCGCCGGTGCATGCTCATTCAGTTTTTGTTAGTGTTGCAGCAATTACTAGGCCTATGTGGCTTACAGATGAGTAGGCAATTAATGATTTTAGGTCTATTTGACACAGACAGATGAAGCCGGTTATGATTACTCCCCATAGTGCTAATATTATGAATGGATAGGAGAGGAATTTTAGTGGTGGGGCTAATGTTATTGTTATACGGATGATGCCGTATCCTCCTAGTTTGAGTAATACTGCTGCTAGGATTATTGATCCTGCGACTGGAGCTTCTACGTGTGCTTTGGGCAGTCATAGGTGTAGTCCGTATAAGGGTATTTTAATTATGAAGGCAGTAAATAATGCGAGTCATCATATTGTGCAGGCTCATGGGTTTGTTTTATAGTAGTCGGATAGTTGTAGTATGTAAATGGATAGGGTGCTGTAAGTTTGTGTGGATAAGAGGGCTACTAATAGTGGTAGAGATCCGATAAGAGTGTAGAATAGGAAGTAGGTTCCAGCATTTAGTCGTTCTATTTGGCCACCTCAACGTGTGATGATTACTAGTGTCGGGAGTAATGTGGATTCGAATGCAATGAAGAATATAATTAGTTCTATGTTGAAAAAGCTAGTACTAGTGAGATTTGTAAGTTTTCGTGAAGTTGGTTCTGTAATTAGATTGTTTTGGCCAGCTATAATTATTATAGGGGTGAGTCAGCATGATAGGATGAGGAATGGGGCTGAGATTTGATCTACTGCTAGGTAATAATTAGAGAAAGTTATTAATTCTATAGGGGGCTTAAATCACTGTAGGCTAAGGAGGGCGATTCAGAAGCTGTGGGTCAGTGCAGTTGGTCAAAGTTGTTTTGACTTACATAGTGCGATTGTTGGTAATAATAAAACTATTGGAATAATTATTTTTAACATTGTAGCAGGTTTAGGCTTTGTAGGTGGCTTGAGCCGTGAGTTCGTGAGGATGTTACTAGTAATGATAAGCCCATGCCAGCTTCACAAGCTGAGAAGGTTAATATAAGTATTGGGGCGAGTATGAATGATGAGGCTTCTAGTTGAATAGATCATGCTGATAGGGCCATAAATAAGGATAGTATTATTCCTTCAAGGCAGAGTAGGGTGGGGATTAGGTGGGCTTTATGTAATAAAAATCCTAGGGTGCTGATCACGAAGGCGTAGTAAGAGGCGAAATGTACTGATGTAATCATTTGATAGCCGTGAAATTTAATCACGATTAACTAAGTCGAAATTAGTTGTCTTATGTTAGACTAGTTATCTATTCTGCTCATTCTAGGCCTCCTTGAATCCACTCATAGAGGAGACCTAGGGTTAGTAACGATATAATAATGAAGGCTCAAGTGAAGGTGTAAGTTGGGTATTGGAGTTGAATGGCTCATGGGAGAGGCAGTAGTAATGCGATTTCTAAGTCGAATAGGAGGAATAAAATTGCTACAAGAAAGAATCGGATAGAAAAGGGTGGACGAGTAGTTTTTAATGGGTCGAAGCCGCATTCATATGGGGATAGTTTCTCGTTATCTGGTTTTGTTAATGTAAATCAGTAGTTTAGTATTGTTAAAGTTATTGGTAGGGTTAGATAAATTACTGTGATTGAAATTATTAGATTCATTACTTTTCTTTAGGGTTAAAACTAAAACTTAGTGATTGGAAGTCACTTGTACTATTATACTAGAAAAGTATGAGCCTCATCAATAGATTGATACGTACAAGAAAAGTCATACAACATCTACAAAATGTCAATATCAAGCGGCTGCTTCGAATCCAAAGTGGTGTGTTGAGGTGAAATGGTGTTTAATTTGTCGTAGTAGGCATACAATCAGGAATGTTGATCCGATGATTACGTGCAGCCCATGGAAGCCTGTTGCAACGAAGAATGTAGAGCCGTATACGCCGTCAGTGATTGTGAAGGGGGCTTCATAATACTCTATGGCTTGTAATGTTGTGAAGTACAATCCTAATAGAATTGTAAAACTAAGAGCTTGAGTGGTCTGATTTCGGTTGGTTTCTATTAAGCTATGGTGAGCTCAAGTGATTGTCACGCCTGAAGCTAATAGGACTGCTGTATTTAGTAGGGGGACTTCAAATGGGTTTAACGGGGTGATTCCTGTTGGTGGTCAACATCCTCCCAGGTCTGGTGTAGGGGCCAGGCTTGAGTGGTAGAAGGCTCAGAAGAAGCCAATAAAGAAGAATACTTCTGATGTAATGAATAGTATTATGCCGTATCGTAGGCCTTTTTGTACCGGAGTGGTGTGATGTCCTTGAAAGGTTCCTTCTCGTACAATATCCCGTCATCATTGGAATATAGTAAGTAGTATAATTAATAAACCCAGGGTTATTAGTAATATTGAGTTGTAATGGAATCATATGGCGAGGCCGGAAGTTATTAGCAATGCTGCTGTTGCACCTGTTAGGGGTCATGGGCTTGGATCTACTATGTGGTAGGCATGTGTTTGGTGGGCCATTAGATGTTTTCTTGTAAGTAGAGACACAGAAGTAAGACAAAAACATAAGCTTGAATTATAGCTACTGCTAGTTCTAGAATTGTTAGTAAGAGAAGGATAGTTCCAGTTAGAATGGATAGGGGTATTATTGTTGGTAATAGGGCTAGTGCTGCGGTAGAAGTCAGTTGAATTAATAAATGTCCAGCTGTTAGGTTAGCTGTGAGTCGTACGCCTAGGGCTATAGGTCGAATAAAGAGACTGATTGTTTCGATGATGATAAGGATTGGGATGAGTAGGGTTGGGGTTCCTTCTGGTAATAGGTGGCCCAGTGATGCTGTTAATTGGTTTCGAAGGCCTGTAAGTACTGTGGCAAGTCATATTGGGATGGCTAATCCTATGTTTATCGAGAGTTGGGTGGTAGGGGTAAATGTATACGGTAGTAACCCTAATAGGTTGGTTATTAAGAGTATAACTATTAGTGTCGTTAGGATAATAGATCATTTATGTCCTGTCTTGTTAATGGGTAATATTAGTTGTTTTGTAAATAAATTGATTGTTCATATTTGTAAGGTTGAGAGGCGATTGGTTAGTCATCGGTTGTTTAGGGTTGTAAAGATGATTGATGGTATGAGTAGAGCTAGAATAATTAGGGGGATACCTAGGATTTGCGGGCTTATAAATTGGTCAAAGAATGTTAGGTTCATGGTCAGGTTCATGGGTTTGTGTTGGTAATTTTGTTGTCTTTATTGGTTAGGTTATTTATAGGTAAATAAGATGAAATTTTTGGTTGCAGGATTATGGCGTATGCTAATCATGTGGATAAGAGAATTAAGAATCATGGGTCTAGGTTTAATTGTGGCATGTCACTAAGGAGGACGGAGAGTTCTCTTTTTCTAGCTTAAAAGGCTAGCGCTATCCTATTTAGCTTCTATAGTGTTTAGGGGTAGAGTATTAATAAAGATCAGTTTTCGAAGTGTTTTAATGGCACTGATTCTACTACAATTGGCATAAAGCTGTGGTTAGCTCCACAGATTTCTGAACATTGTCCATAAAATATCCCAGGACGTGCTATGATGAAAGTTGACTGGTTTAATCGTCCTGGGACTGCGTCTACTTTTACACCTAATGATGGAATTGCTCATGAGTGTAAGACATCTTCAGCTGAGATTAACATTCGGATTGGAGACTCTATTGGTATTACCACGCGATGGTCTACTTCTAGTAGTCGGAAATGTCCGTTTGGAAGGTCTTGGGTTGGAATTATGTAAGAGTCAAATTCAAGGTTCTTGTAATCAGTATATTCGTATGTTCAGTATCATTGATGTCCTATGGCTTTAATAGTTAGGTGTGGGTTGTTGATTTCGTCTATCAGGTAGAGAACTCGTAGGGATGGTAGTGCAATAGTGATCAGGACAATAGCTGGCAAGATAGTTCAGATTATTTCTACTTCTTGGGCATTTATAGTATTGGTGTATGTTAATTTAGTTGTTATTATTAAGGTAATAATATAAAGCACTAAGGTGCTAATTAAGAATACAATTATTAAAGTGTGATCATGGAAATGGTGGAGTTCTTCTATAATAGGTGATATTGCGTCTTGAAATCCTAATTGAAATGGATGTGCCATTAAGTCGTAAAGGGTTTAAACCTATAATTTAACCTTGACAAGGTTAAGTAATGTGTTTTACTAACGTCTTATAAGAAAGAAACATAAAGGTTATGTGATTGGCTTGAAACTAATTTAAGGGGGTTCGATTCCCTCCTTTCTTGGGTTTGTACATGAGCCGGCTCTTCGTAAGTGTGATATGGGGGGGGACAGCCGTGTAATCACTCCACATTGGTAGTTGTAAGTTCAATTATTATTACTTTTCGTTTTGAAGAGAGTGCCTCTCAAATAATAAATATTATTATAATTACTGCCATCAGGGAAATTAAAGACCCAATTGATGAGATAGAGTTTCATAAGGTGTATGCATCCGGGTAATCAGAGTAACGTCGTGGTATTCCGGCTAAACCTAAGAAGTGCTGGGGAAAAAAAGTAATGTTAACGCCTGCAAATATTACCCCGAAATGGATTTTTGCTCAAGTTTGGTGTAATGAATATCCGGTGAAGAGTGGGAATCAATGAGTGAATCCTGCTATAATAGCGAATACAGCTCCCATAGAGAGTACATAGTGGAAATGTGCTACTACGTAATAGGTATCGTGTAGTACAATATCCAGGGATGAATTAGCTAGCACGATGCCTGTGAGCCCCCCGATGGTAAACAGGAAGATAAAGCCAAGTGCTCATAGTATAGCAGCGTCTCATTTAATTATCCCGCCATGTAGAGTAGCTAGTCAGCTAAATACTTTTACTCCTGTTGGAATAGCAATAATTTGCGATGTAAAATAGGCTCGGGTGTCTACGTCTATTCCAACGGTAAACATATGGTGGGCTCATACGATAAAGCCTAGGAACCCGATGGATATTATTGCTCAAACTATTCCTATATATCCGAATGGTTCTTTTTTACCAGCATAATAGGTGACAACATGTGAAATTATGCCAAATCCGGGCAAGATTAAGATGTATACTTCAGGATGGCCAAAGAATCAGAATAAGTGTTGGTATAAAATTGGGTCTCCTCCCCCTGAAGGGTCAAAGAAGGTTGTATTTAAGTTTCGGTCTGTGAGTAGTATAGTGATACCTGCAGCAAGTACTGGTAATGAAAGCAATAATAGGACGGCTGTGATGAGTACTGACCATACGAATAAAGGTGTTTGATATTGTGATATAGCTGGGGGTTTTATATTAATTGCTGTAGTGATAAAGTTAATAGCCCCTAAAATTGATGACACACCAGCTAGGTGAAGGGAAAAAATAGTTAAATCTACAGAGGCGCCAGCGTGGGCCAGGTTTCCAGCTAATGGGGGGTATACCGTTCAACCTGTGCCTGCGCCTGCTTCAATTCCTGATGAGGCTAGGAGTAGAAGTAGTGATGGGGGTAGAAGTCAGAAGCTCATGTTGTTTATGCGCGGGAATGCTATATCTGGCGCTCCGATTATTAGGGGTACAAGTCAATTTCCGAAGCCGCCGATTATAACAGGTATGACCATGAAGAAAATTATGATGAAGGCATGGGCTGTAACGATGACGTTATAGATTTGATCATCCCCTAAAAGGGCTCCTGGTTGGCTTAATTCTGCGCGGATTAATAAACTTAATGCTGTGCCCACTATACCTGCTCAGGCCCCAAAAATCAAATACAGGGTGCCAATGTCTTTATGGTTTGTAGAAAAAAATCATCGGGTTAAAAACACAGGTAAGATGGCTGAATGTTCAGGTGTTAGGCTGTAGACCTTTTTATAGAGGTTGGATTCCTCTTCTTATCAGACTCCGTGGTGAAATTCATATCAAATTGCAAATTTGAAGGTACACTTTTATTGGTGTCGGGGTTTTCCCGCTTTTTACAGAGCGGGAAAATTAGGCAAAAGCCCGCTGGATTGGGTGTTTAGCTGTTAACTAAATTGTTGTGGGATCGAGGCCCATTTGTCTAGTAAGGCCTTAGCTTAATTAAAGTGTTTGAGTTGCATTCATTAGATATAAGGTAGAGTCTTATAGGTCTTATCAGAAACTAAGAGGTTTTATCTCTTGTTTGGGACTTTGAAGGTCTCTGGTTTACATGGTCGGATCCTAAGTTTCTAAATGATGATTGACAGGGTGGGTACGATTGGGAGTAGGGTAGTGGATAGTGTAATTATTAGGGTTAGATAATATTTTTGGTTGGGTTTGTGTCGTCATTGTTGTGAAGAGCTAATGGAGTTTGGAGATAATGTGATGGTTGCTTGGTATGAGGTTCGTAGGTAGAAGAATAGGCTGAGCATTGATATGACGACTATGGTGGTAGCGGTGAAGGATATATGTTGTTTAGATAGTTCTTGAAGAATTAATCATTTGGGTATGAATCCTGTTAGTGGCGGGAGACCTGCTAATGATAGAAGGGTGAGTATTATTATGGCGTTCAGTACTGGTAGTTTTGTTCATGATGTTATTATTATGGAAACTTTATTTGTTTCTAGGAGTTTAATTAATGAGAATGTTGTAACGGTTATGATAGTGTATATGTAGAATGTCAGTATTATGAGTTTAGTGGATAAGGTAAGAACTGTGACTATCCAGCCTAGGTGGGCGATGGAGGAGAATGCTATGATTTTTCGTAGTTGTGTTTGATTTAGTCCGCCTCATCAAACGGGTAATAATAGATAGTATCCTAGTATTGCTATTAAGGATGTGTTTATGGATTGGGCTGTTATTGCTAGTAAGGATAGTGGTGCTAGTTTTTGTCAGGTGGTTAAAATTATGGCTGTTGTTGTGGCGGCTCCTTGTAGTACTTCTGGTAGTCAGAAATGGAAGGGGGCTAACCCTAGTTTGATGGCTAGGGCGGTAGTTAGAATTATTCGTGATAATGTGTCTGATATTTGGGTAATGTCTCATTGGCCTGTTTGTGATGCATTGATGATACTAGAAGCTAGGAGTAATGTTGAAGCGACTGCTTGTGTGAGGAAGTATTTAGTGGCTGCTTCGATTGCTCGTGGGTGGTGTTGTTTGGCGATTAGTGGGGTGATAGCTAGGGTGCTAATTTCTAGGCCCATTCATGCTAGGATTCAGTGGTTGCTGGAGATTGTAAGTAGTGGCCCTATGATTAGGCTTGTAGTAATGATTGTGCTTGCATGTGGAGTCATTAGTATAGGAAGGATTTTAACCAACATTTTCGGGGTATGGGCCCAAGAGCTTAATTAGCTGACTTTACTAGGATGTAGTATAATGGAAGTATGGGGAGTTTTGATCTCTCTGGTGTAGGTTCAAATCCTATTTTTCTAAGGAGACGAGTGGAGTTTAACCTCTATTATTCACCCCATCAAGGTGATCCTTTAATTCAGGCACGTGTCCTATTGTATTGGAGGGAGTCCTGATAAGGTGATTGGTATTGATATGTGTCAGAAGCATAATGCTAAGGTAATAGGGAGGAAGTTTTTTCATAGGAGATGTATAAGTTGGTCATATCGGAATCGTGGGTAGGAGGTTCGAACTCATAGGAATCCTGCTGATAGTAATATTGTTTTTGAGATTAATGATAAGGTAAATAATTCTGGGGTGTTGCTGATGTGGGCGGGGTTTAGAAACAGAATGGTGGTTAGAGTATTTATTATTAGGATGTTTGAGTATTCTGCTAGGAAGAATAGGGCGAATGGGCCGGCAGCGTATTCTACGTTAAATCCAGATACAAGTTCAGATTCGCCTTCGGTTAAATCAAATGGTGCTCGGTTAGTTTCAGCTAGTGTGGAAATATATCATATTGTTATTAATGGTCAAGAGGAGAATACTAAGTATATTGGTTCTTGTGTTGTTATGAATGTTTGTATGTTGAATCCTCCTGAAAAGAGAATTATGGAAAGTAGGATAATTCCAAGGGTTACTTCGTATGAGATTGTTTGGGCTACTGCCCGGAGGGCTCCTATTAGGGCGTATTTTGAGTTTGAAGCTCAGCCCGATCATAGAATTGAGTAGGCCATGAAGCTGGAAAGGGAGATTAGAAATAGAAGGCCTAGGTTTAAATCAGCTAGTGGAAATGGTATGGGGAGGGGGAGTCAAATTGTTAGGGCTAATGTTAGGGCTATAATTGGTGAAATAGTAAATAATGTAGTTGATGAATTTAGTGGGTAGATTGGTTCTTTGATGAATAGTTTTGTACCGTCCATTATTGGTTGTAGTAGTCCTTGTGGGCCTACGGCATTAGGGCCTTTTCGAGTTTGTATGTAGCCTAGTACTTTACGTTCAATAAGGGTGAAGAAGGCTACAGCGATTAAGATTGGGATTATGTATGTTAGTGGAGATATCAGGTTAATTAGTAGTATCTTCATAAATTGGGAAGGGGGATTGAACCCCTGGATAAAGGGTTTAGGCCTTTTGCATTTATACCTGTCTCTGCCACCCCAATTAGGCCCTTTTTTAGGGCTATGGTTTATTTGTCTTATTATTAGTTAAGCTGTTTTCACTAATGTAAGGTAAGGCCTGTCTTTAGTATAGGCCCTGTCTTTTCGGTCCTTTCGTACTGGAAAAGGCTCAAATTTATAGATAGAAACCGACCTGGATTGCTCCGGTCTGAACTCAGATCACGTAGGACTGTTAATCGTTGAACAAACGAACCCTTGATAGCGGCTGCACCATCAGGATGTCCTGATCCAACATCGAGGTCGTAAACCCCATCGTCGATGGGGACTCTAGGATGGGATTGCGCTGTTATCCCTGGGGTAGCTTGGTTCATTGATCAAGTATATTGGATCGTTTTGCTGGGAGCACTTTGGGCTGTGGGTCTGGGTTTAGATAGAGTTCTATTTTTCGGAGGTTTTATTTTACTCCGAGGTCGCCCCAACCGAAAATATAAATCAAATGCTAGGTTTGGTGTGTAGCCCGTAGGTGGGTATCAATAATAGTTGATTTGTATTTAAAGTTCCACAGGGTCTTCTCGTCTTATAATGTCATCCTGCTTTTGCCAGGAGGATCAATTTCACGGATTATTTGTAAGAGACAGGTAGAGCCTCGTTTGGCCATTCATTCTAGTCTTTATTTAAAAGACAAGTGATTACGCTACCTTTGCACGGTTAGGATACCGCGGCCGTTTAACAGTGTCACTGGGCAGGCATTACCCCTAATACTTGTGTGTTGCTAGGGGCTATGTTTTTGGTAAACAGTCGGGCTCGTTTAATTTGCCTAGTTCCTTTTACAAATTTTAATCTTTCTTGTGTGCGCTCCTGTGTTGGGTTAACAGTTAGATCTATAGGGTGTTTTAAGTGTTATTGTTTTATAGTGTTGGTTGTTAATAGTCAGTAGTTTGTCTATTATGGCTTAAGCTAGCGCATTAGAGAAGTTTTGTCTTCTTGTTACTCATTTTAGCATTAGTTCTTCTATCTAAGTAGAGTGGTTCAATATTATTTGGGGAAAAAACTTTTATGTTATTATTTAATAATAGGCGAGCTTTGACGCTTTCTTTGGTGATGGCTGCTTAAAGGCCTACGGTTGTTGTGTTTTGGTGTTTTGTCCTTCGTTGTTAGGTTGTATCCTTTTTCAATTGGGCTGTACCTCAATCGAATAAATCTTAAATCTTTCTTTTTACTTTAGGTTGCTTTTAGGAGGTTTAAGGTTGAACTTATATTCTTTTATTGAACAACCAGCTATCACCAAGTTCGTTAGGCTTTTCACCTCTACTTAGGGGTCTTTCCACTCTTTTGCCACAGAGACGGATTTAGCCTTGATGTGGCTGCCTTTAAGTAGCTCATTTGGTTTCGGGGATTCAGACTTTAGGGCTTTTTGCTTGAATGTGCTGGCTAAATCATGATGCGAGAGGTATAAGGATTAATCTTTGCTTTTTAAAGCTTAGTGAGTATTTCATTGTTTTTCGTCTTTCCCTTGCGGTACTATTTCTATTGCTCCAAACTATCTTTTCTATCGCCTATACTAAGATGGTGAAAATGTTTTGGTTGGTTTTAGTGGGATTATTTTGTTTATTAAGTTCTTGTTTTTGGTTGGGCTAGGTTGTTGCTCAGAACAGTCCTGTTTTAATGGACATCTCTCAGGTGTAAGCTGAATGCTTTTGGCTAAGCTATGTTTTGAATGTTCCAAGTACACCTTCCGGTGTACTTACCTTGTTACGACTTGCCTCATCTGTTTATTTATTGTTGGTTTATTTACTGTTGTTAAGTTGTTTGAGGAGGGTGACGGGCGGTGTGTGCGCACCTCAGGACCGGCTTAAATTGGGCATTCTGATCCCGATTTACTGCTAAATCCTACTTGTGGGACTTATTTCATAGTTCCTTTCCGTAAATTAATTTCTAGTGTAGAAAATGTAGCCCATTTCTTCCATCTCAATTAGCTACACCTTGACCTGACTTGTTAGCTGTATTTGGTTATTTTGCCTACTTTTGTATCCCTCATAGGGTAAACTGGTGACGGTGGTATATAGGCGGGATTAGCAAGGGATGGTGAGGTGAATCGTGGATTATCGATTATAGAACAGGCTCCTCTAGGGGGGTTTAAGGTACCGCCAAGTCCTTAGAGTTTTAAGCGTTTTGCTCGTAGTTCTCTGGCGGATATTTTTGTGTATTAAATATCTAAGTTTAGGGCTAAGCATAGTGGGGTATCTAATCCCAGTTTGTGTCTTAGCGATCGTGGGTTCAGATAGTTCTGTTGTAGCATTAAGGTTATTTTCATAATGGGTTAATGTATACTTTTACGTATGACAGTTGAGTGGGGGGGTTACCTTAATTTTTTAGATTGAAGTTTTAGTCACATTTTACGCCGATTTTTTGTTAATTTGAGTTTCTTGTATAACCGCGGTGGCTGGCACAAGATTAACCAACTCTGTTTGCTATAACTAAGTCAAGCTTATGCTTATTGCTTAATTTTTATCACTGCTGAAGTACCCTTGGGGGTGTGGCAAAGCTAGGTGTTTTGGGCTGTCATGGTGTGCCTGATACCAGCTCCTTTTGTCTGGTGGGACTGTTAGGGCATTTTCACTGGTGTGCTGATACTTGCATGTGTAAGCTTAGCAAAAAATAACAGTAAGGCTAGGACCAAATCTTTGTGTAATTCGAGCTCGGTACCCGGGGATCCTCTAGAGATTTGGCTGGCACAAGATTGACCAACTCTGTTTGCTATAACTAAGTCAAGCTTATGCTTATTGCTTAATTTTTATCACTGCTGAAGTACCCTTGGGGGTGTGGCAAAGCTAGGTGTTTTGGGCTGTCATGGTGTGCCTGATACCAGCTCCTTTTGTCTGGTGGGACTGTTAGGGCATTTTCACTGGTGTGCTGATACTTGCATGTGTAAGCTTAGCAAAAAATAACAGTAAGGCTAGGACCAAATCTTTGTGTTTTTGGGATATGTTCGTTACCCATCTTGGCAACTTCAGTGCCATGCTTTATGATAAGCTACAATAAC